TATATGGATATATTCTATAGTTTCATAAAAATGAATGATTCCGTGCAATTTGAATCGATCTCAATTGATTCCTCGTTACTGCTGAAAAGAGCAGTAATAGGTAGGGATGACAGGATTTGAACCCGTGACATTTTGTACCCAAAACAAACGCGCTACCAAGCTGCGCCACATCCCTTCAATTGTTCTACAGTGTCATTGTAGAGAATTCCTGTCCTGTTTTCCACATCCCATTTCTTGCATTGAGAAACAAAAATTTTGTGCCCATTTCGTCTTTTTGGTCTCATTTAACATATAATAAGAAAGATATAATAAGAAAGGGAAAATCTTATGGAGCGTTGTACATTTCAATTGGAATTGGGGATTCCGTGTACAACTCTAAGTGGCCCTTAACTACATATGAATCTGATCATATATGCATTATCTTTATGTATTACAATAAATAAAAAAATAAAAAAAGGAGGTTTTTCAATGCGAGATCTAAAAACATACCTCTCCGTGGCCCCATTACTAAGTACGCTATGGTTCGGGGCTTTAGCAGGTCTATTGATAGAGATTAATCGTTTTTTCCCGGATGCGTTGACATTCCCCTTTTTTTCATTCTAGGTTTTTTTCATTCTAGGTATTGACATCGGAAGGAATGAAGAAGATTAGAGATACAATCAAAAATCTGTGACTAATCTCCCCCCCTTTTTCTCTTTTTTCTCTTTTTTCTTATTTTTAGAATAAGGGACGAAAGAGAAATAGATTCAACGTCTGCGAGACTCAGGTCGAAATTCGAATTAAATGAATATTAATAATAGAGGCGTGGGGGTAGAGTAGGAAAATCGGGGTCTAGGGCAAGAATACAAGATCTTTAACTGACGTCCTTCGGGTTTAAATAGAGTTTCAAAATCATTGTCTTACTTATTATTATTTACTATTTATTATTTACTATGGCTTTGCTTTTATTTTTTATTACTTTATTGATTTTGATCTTTTAGAGTTGGATTTCAAGTTCGTAACTTCTATTTTTTTCTTCCTTTCTTTTTCTTCATTTCGAATCAAAATAGAAGAGTTGAGTAAATCCAAAATCCAAAGGAGGTTCATGGCCAAAAGGAAAGATGCGCGGGTAACGGTGATTTTGGAATGTACCAGTTGTATCCAAAACAGTGTTAAGAAGGTATCAACGGGCATTTCCAGATATATTACTCAAAAGAACCGGCACAATACGCCTAATCGATTAGAATTGAGAAAATTCTGCCCCTATTGTTACAAACATATGATTCATGTGGAAATAAAGAAATAGATCGAACCAAGTATGTCTTATCCTTGAAGGGGGAAAAATGACATTATATAGAACATATTGAAATCTAAATAGAAGATATTTCATTTAAATAAAAAAGAATCCTATTTGGAGTTAAAATGACAATTAATTAAGAAGTAGGATTTTTGGGATAAGAAATAAACTAAACAAACAAACCATGGATAAATCCAAGCGACCTTTTCTTAAATCCAAGCGATCTTTTCGTAGGCGTTTGCCCCCGATTCAATCGGGGGATCGAATTGATTATAGAAACATGAGTTTAATTAGTCGATTTATTAGTGAACAAGGAAAAATATTATCTAGACGGGTGAATAGATTGACCTTGAAACAACAACGATTAATTACTATTGCTATAAAACAAGCTCGTATTTTATCTTTGTTACCTTTTCTCACTAATGAGAAACAATTTGAAAGAATCGAGTCGACCACTAGAACTACTGGTCTTAAAACCAGAAATAAATAGGCTTATTCTTTGTTCACTTCAATCAGAATTCCAATCCGAACTCAAACGCGGATTGGTGTTTTGTTTGACAAATGCGAGAATCCAGATTTTATTATCGTGTCGTAAGAAAAAAAACGAATCGGAAAAAAAGATTTTTTTTTTATTGAACGTGTTCATACATTTTGACTACTTTAGCATATTTTCTCATAGTAATTTTGACCCCACCTTCCCGGAGTTCATTCTCCGGGGAACTCCATTTAAATTCTTCCGGTGTATTCTTTCCAATCGACCTCTTTTCTGATTTCGTTGGAAATCATATAAAGACAATTCCTATTTGATATAGCTATTTGGGCCAATATTTTACGATTAAGAAGCAACCGCTTCTTATATAGATCATGTATGAATTTACTATAACTATAGAGTACTCCCCCTTCTCGAATTACTGCGTTTATCCGAGTGATCCACAAACGACGAAAATTTCTCTTTTGCTTATCCCTATCCCGATGAGCCGAAACCAAAGCTCTTATTTTCTGTTGAGTAATAGTTCGAGTAAGTCTTGAATGAGACCCCCGAAAACTTGATGCAAATAAACGAATTTTTGTTCTACGTCTCCGGGCTATATATCCGCGTTTTATTCTGGTCATTGAATAAATAAAATTTTGACAAATAACTAATCGATTTCTTTTCTTTCAGTTATTCTTTTAACCGCCCTGGTCTATTAATAACCAAACGGATTTTTCCAATGTATAAAGTAC